TTAAAGGTCCCACACTATTGGTTGATAGAGAATCAAAGGGGATTTACCAAAGAATAACGAAATGCTATGGTTCTTACATATAATTTATTTTTATTCAGAAGTAATTCGCGGGATCTTCCACCCTTTTCTTAGTTAGATTCTTAGTTAGTTAGAACAGAAAAAGGTACAGCTGGTTGGATCCAACCGATTCTTGAAATAAACAACTCGCACACACTCCCTTTCCAAAAAAGATCAATACACCAATCACTACACTTAGATTTATTGGATTTGTTGCTAAAATATCGGTATTAACCCCGAAACTCCCGGCAGATGGCCAGTGGCCTAAAGAAAGGAAAGAATCGGTTACATTTTTCATATGATCTCCTCTTATATAGACTAAAAAACCGAACAGAGTTATTTTTTTATTACCTCTTTTCTTCTTTTATTCTATATTCTATTTGTTTATTTCCTATTTTAAAATCGAGTTAAATTAAAGAATATTCGAATTATAAACTAAACTACGAACTGCTCCTTTTGTTACAACATTTCCCCAAAATTGTTTTCCTTGGACTACGGACGGGAAGGATGAAAGCGAGTTGGTATGCTAATTCCTCACCCGCAAATCAGCCCTTCCCGTAGGTTATTTTCTCAAAAAATACGTAATTGTAGGAGTTTAATTTGGATATAATTCGAAAAAGCAAACGACAAGTCCAAGCCAATAAAATATGAAAAAATAAAAAATTTTCATATTTCTAAAATTAAACAAAAGGATTCGCAAATAAAAGTGCTAATGCTACAACCAGTCCATAAATTGTTAAAGCTTCCATAAACGCTAGACTAAGCAATAGAGTGCCTCGTATTTTTCCCTCAGCTTCAGGCTGTCTCGCGATACCCTCTACAGCTTGACCCGCGGCAGTTCCTTGACCAACCCCAGGTCCAATAGAAGCAAGCCCTACAGCCAATCCAGCAGCAATAACAGAAGCGGCAGAAATCAGTGGATTCATGATAAGTTCCTCGTACCAAAAAAAAGAAATGGTTAATGATACAATCAACCAATGAATTATGACTTAATTATTCCGTCGCTAGGATTCATCCAGTCGAAGTAACTAAGAACTTCGAATATAATTATATTATTGAATCATCAGAACTACTTAGATTTATCTTTTTTAGTTTCTATTCGCAGAGCCCTTGTGAACCCATACGACTTCTGCTCTTCCATTTCTTGGTTCCGAACTGTTGAATTATTTCTTGATTTCATCTGTTTATTAATTCACAGTCATAATGAAACAGAAGACTTTTATTGACTATTGAAATCCCTATCTCCTCTCCAATTTCACAGTAATAGAGCAAATTATATCTTTAGTTCATATATAACAAGTCAATATCTAATATCACATATACGTGTTTTTCTTCTATAACGTAAACAAACCAGTCATTCATCTTAAATTGAATTAATTAAGTGTCGAAATAACTACAAAAGTTGGCTTATAGCCATTCAATTATATTACATATACCCCAATCAATTACATTACATATACCTGGTTCTAAACCCAAAATTTTGATGAATCCTTTTTTCGTATTTTCGTAAATTCTTTTCTCCCTTTCCTTTTCTTTATCCTTATTCCCACGGATACAAGGGAAATGGAAAAATGGATTAAGTAAATTATTGCTAAATTATTGCATAGAAATCAAATTATTTTATTGATCTAAGTTCATGCAATTTATTATTTATAATAATTTTCTTTTGGTCAATTCTTGAACAAAAGCAACTGAAACCAGAATTGTTTCGCCCTTTTGTTTAATCACACCACATATCATAAACATATACTACAAGTATTCTTATGCAAAATTCAAACTATTCAATTATTTTATTATTTGAAATTTGACACAGGCTTACCAACATAAAACGAATACTCATTGAGAGGGTTAAATTAAACGGACGGAAGGGTTTAGGAAAAAGATCCTTTAGATCTCTTTCCTTTCTTTTTACAAGTCTCTAATATCGTAACTTTTTTCTATTACTCTAGATTGTATATAGCCCAAATTGTATATTTCCGAAGTAAATACTATCTTGAGCCGCGCATATGGGCTAAAAAAAGACTATTTCAATGATGGCCCTCCATGGATTCACCTATATACGCCGCAGCTAAAGTTGCAAAAATAAGAGCTTGAATACCACTTGTAAATAATCCAAGGAACATGACAGGTATAGGAACCACTGAAGGTACTAAAGAAACAAGAACAACAACGACTAATTCATCAGCTAAGATATTCCCGAAAAGTCGAAAACTAAGTGATAGGGGCTTTGTGAAATCTTCTAAGATGTTGATTGGTAAAAGGATTGGAGTTGGCTGAATATATTTCCCGAAATAACTTAATCCCTTTTTGCTAAGACCCGCATAGAAATATGCCACTGACGTAAGTAAAGCCAAAGCTACAGTAGTATTTATATCATTCGTGGGTGCGGCTAACTCTCCATGAGGTAATTGTATTATTTTCCAAGGTAAAAGAGCTCCTGACCAATTAGAAACAAAAATAAATAGAAACATAGTTCCAATAAAAGGAACCCAAGGACCGTACTCTTCGCCAATTTGAGTTTTACTTACATCTCGAATAAATTCAAGAACATATTCGAAGAAATTCTGCCCGCCAGTCGGAATAGTTTGCGGGTTACGAACAGCTATAGCGGCTGAACCTAATAAGATAGCAATTACAACCCAAGAAGTAATAAGTACTTGACCGTGGACCTGGAAACTCCCTATTTGCCAATAGAAATGTTGGCCTACTTCCACACCGGATATATCGTATAACCCCTTTAGTGTGTTGATGGAACATGATAGAACGTTCATATTGCCCTCTAAAAAAATCAAACTTTAAATAAAAATTTTTTGATTCAACCACCTGCCTACTTGAATCGGATATTTTGAATACTAACTAAACTAACTAATTACATAATATCCCCAGTTCTTTTTATTTCTTTTTTAGAATTAAGAAAAAAGAGTAAGCTATTCCCGAAATCTATGGGACTTCCGAAGTAAGTTATTTATCTTATTATTAATCAAGGATTTCTTATATAGCTAGAACGCCCTTCACAAATTGCGAATACTAATTTGTTAAGAATTAATCGGATTGAAGATATAGCGTCATCATTTGCTGGAATCGAAATATCTGCGATATCGGGGTCACAATTTGTATCGATTAAACAAATTGTTGGAATTCCCAAAGTGATACACTCTCGCAAGGCCGTATATTCTTCGTGCTGATCGACGATGATTACAATATCGGGTAACCCTGTCATATATTTAATTCCGCCCAGATATGTTTGCAAGCGAGATAATTGTCTTTTCAGCATAGCTTCATCTCTTTTCGGAAGACGGTTGAATTTCCCCATTTTTTGTTCCATTCTTAAGTCCCGGAACTTATAAAGCCTGGTTTCAGTAGTGGACCAATTCGTTAACATACCGCCAAGCCATTTTTTATTAACATAATGACACCGGGCCCTTATTGCAGCCCACGCTACTGAATCAGCTGCTTTATTTTTGGTACCAACAATTAAGAATTGTTTTCCCCTACTTGCCGCATCAAAAATCAAATCACAAGCTTCTGATAAAAAACGGGCAGTTTTAGTAAGATTTATAATATGAATACCTTTACGCTTTGCAGAAATATAAGGTGCCATTTTTGGATTCCATTTCCTAGTACCATGGCCAAAATGAACTCCTGCCTCCATCATCTCTTCCAAACGGATGTTCCAATATCTTCTTGTCATTTCTCCCCACACCCTCTTTCTTTTTTTGAAAAAAAAAAAGAGGGAACCCTGAAACTGAAATAAATAATTGTTCCGACGGAACTTTCTCTTCTACCGTAGATAGACAACCAAAATTTTTTATTCATTATTATCTTTTCATTTTTTTGATTACCAAATAATAATAATAAAGATAGTGAAAAGGATGAACTTAGGAGTCATTAAATCCTATAAATGATTCTTTTAGTGTATCATGGAAATTCTTTGATAAGGGACGAATCCAATAATTTTCTGTGGTGGAACAAAATATCTCGCATTTCCCCCCCGAATAGATTCTTTTTTTTTGTTTCCAAAGGAATGTTGTTATGTTGTTTTGAAGGGTATACTAATCCTTTGAATCCGGTACCAACAGGTATCATCCCCCCCAAAACAACGTTCTCTTTCAGACCCTTCAACCAATCAATACGGCCCCGGAGAGCCGCCCTTGCTAAAACCCGAGCAGTTTCTTGAAAACTTGCCTCAGATATGAAACTTTGAGTATTGAGCGATGCTCTTGTTATTCCCAATAAGATGGCTCGGTAACAGATCGCTTCTTCTAAAGCGCGCCCCATTCGTTCCGCTCGTAACAATCCAATTAGTTCTCCGGGTGAAAAAACATTAGACATTCCATCTTCTGAAACCAAAACCTTTGATGTTATTTGACGTACAATAATTTCTATATGCCTATTATGAATCTGCACCCCCTGGGATCGATAAACTTTTTGTATCTTATTAACCAAAGAGATACGGCTTTGCACTATAGTTAGTTCAGCACCAATCAAAAATCCCCAGGGAATTCCAAGAATTCTTGTTATACATTCGTTCCAAACCTCAATCCTTTTTTCTAGATTCATCGATATTGAATCGATCGAACGCACTTCTAATACCTGTTCCACTTTTGGAAGACCCTGCGTTATATCACCAGATCTCGATTTTTCATAAAAAAATGTAACTAAAGTTTCTCCTTCGTAAAGGATTTCCCCATAATGGCCATGAACAGTTGCTCCCGGGGTGGCCAAAAAAGGCTTAGCGGATCGTATTACTATAGAGTCAACTTGAACAAGTATAACTTGACCCGATTTTAGGCGGGGTCTGTTTTTGGCTATACATACATTTTCACAAATCAACTGCCCAAGACTCATTATTGTAGATGTCTTTTCACAACAATTATGATCGAGAAAATACCAATTCAAATGGAATGGATTCAAAAAAATATTACTGGAGAGGTCGGGATTAT